TCTTTCTATCTTTCTACTGGATTTTACGGAGCCTGTTCATACACGAAGTATGATCATAGAAAAAGAAGATTCTCTTCAACCGAACCAGCCTATCCTTTTACTTTGTATTGGGTTTTCACGGTGGTTGGAACAAAGACACATTTTTCGTTGTGAATTCAAATGTGGCAGATTAAGAATATATATTCTGCACAGCTTAATCAATAGTTCAAGTCACACACTCCCATAATCCATTTTATCTTCGGATAATTCACTTCAACTATAGAGTGTTAAATAAAAAATACACTCTTTTTTTTTGTAGAGTTGAAGAGAAATATACAAATCCATGTCTTATTCTTTTCAATAATCCATATTTGTAGCAATGAAAAACTATTTTCCCGACCCCAAGTAGAAACGATTGATTACAAATAACTATTAGCTATACTCTCTATAAAGGGCCAGAAATACCTTGCTTTCGTATCATTAGGAAGTGCATTAACATAAATACGGCAGTCAGAAGAGGTAATACAAAAGTGTGTAAACTATAAAAACGAGTCAAAGTGGATTGTCCTACACTAGCACTTCCGCGCAATAACTCTACCAGGGGCAATCCTATTACAGGAATAGCTTCTGGCACACCTGTTACAATTTTTACTGCCCAATAACCAATTTGGTCCCGAGGTAAGGAATAACCAGTTACACCAAAAGATGCGGTCAATACAGCCAAAACCACACCTGTAACCCAAGTCAATTCGCGAGGTTTTTTAAAGCCACCAGTGAGATATACCCGAAATATGTGTAGAATCATCATTAGTACCATCATACTTGCCGACCATCGATGAACTGATCGGATTAACCAACCAAAGTTAGCTTCAGTCATTATATATTGAACAGAAGCAAAAGCATCTGTAACTGTCGGACGATAATAAAAAGTCATAGCAAACCCTGTAGCTACTTGTACTAAAAAACAAGTAAGCGTAATTCCTCCTAGACAATAAAATATGTTGACATGAGGAGGAACATATTTACTAGTTATATCATCAGCAATTGCCTGAATCTCAAGACGTTCTTCGAACCAATCATAGATTTTATTGAGATAGGTAAACCAAGGTACTCCCCTCTGAGAACCGTATATGAGAATTTCATCTCGTACGGCTCAAACCGAACGACCAAAATACAAGTTCTATCAGATATGTGTTCTAAACTGACTAATTGTACGATTCACTCTTTTATACCGATACGAAAGAATAAAAATCTGAAAGTTCTTTATTGTGGTTATAATGCCAAAATATCAAGTCGGCTCATTCTTCTATATGGTGATCAGGCCTCTTGAATCTTCTATATTACCTATTTTATTTTTTTCTTTATTGTTATTTTTGTGTAATGATACTTTACGACTGTTTTCTTTATTATTGATAGGAATTCTCTTGTTAAATGTTAAAGCCTATGAATCGATTAAAACCTCAGATTCATATTAGAACCACGATGAGTCACAATAAAATCCGGTCTAACTAAGTCCAAAAATTCCTTGAGTAAGAACCGTTGGATCATCACTTATTCAATAAACAAACAGAATTACTAAAAAACCAAAGAGACCTTTGGACTTTGATCAAAATAAGCATAAACGAGAGTTTGAAAGAAAAAAATCTTTTAATTTAGAAAATAACTTATAAATCTAACTCTTTGAAAAAAAAAAATTTAAAGTCCGGCCACGAGGTCTGAATATTAAGTATGAATCATAGTTTTTTTTATCTATTTTATATATTCCGTGCTTCAGATACGAGCATAGAATGAGAATATCCGACGAAAAAAAACCACCTCTAGCAAGATGACAGACTTATTCGCTGTACTATCCATAGGATCAATTATAACAAGTCACACACTCATGTTCCGGAAATACAGAAACAAAGAAATTTCACGGTCGAACTAACATAATGGGATATAAATTAGAGATCCACATGCTTCATGTTGTCTTGAAAAGACAGTTAATAGTTCTTGTGAATCTAATTCATTAAAATTCCATCCAGTAAAATAGAAGAATTATAAATTTCCAAAATAATAGATAGGAATATAGCAAATAGAGCCATTGCAATACCCATCAAAGGAGTAGTTCCCCACCCAGGAACTACTTTACCATATTCTGAATTCAACGGTTTCAATAAATCCCCTACAGTGGTTCGTCTTGAACCAGATCTAGAACTACCCTCAACGGTTTGTGTAGCCATAAATCCTATTTTATATTCATTGAGATCTGTTGACTTTGTATACCTTTCCGTTGTAAATAAATGATCTTAGCATAGATCCATTGGGGTCTTGAAACTATATAATAATGGAAACAGCAACCCTAGTTGCCATCTTTATATCTGGTTTACTTCTAAGTTTTACTGGGTATGCCTTATATACTGCGTTTGGGCAACCCTCTCAACAACTACGAGATCCATTCGAGGAACACGGAGACTAGTTGAAGTAATGAGACTTTCAATATTGGAAGTCTCATTACTTCAAATTGAAATACTTAAAAATCATTTCGTCTTTTTAGTTGGAACTTTAGGCGGTTCTCGAAAAAAGATAGCGAAAAAGATTATTCCTAGAGTTGAGACTAAAAGGAATGTATAAACCAAAGCTTCCATAGATTCGATCGTGGTTTACAATTATAGCTTCCATACCTGTTTATTTGAGAGCGTCTCCTGGATAAAGAAAGAGCAAGACAAGAGTTAAAGAAAAAACGTCAATTCAACGTAAGATTTATCCGGTATCCTATATCAAATCACAAAAAAAACAAAATATATATTGTATCAGATTACTTGTCTTCTTGTAGTTGGATCCCCAAGTTTTTGGAATGCTCCAAATTCCACTTGAGCATCCAAATCTGGGTCAATACCAGCAAAAACATCCCTGAACAAGGTTCTAGCACCATGCCAAATGTGTCCGAAGAAGAAGAGCAGAGCAAATGAAGCATGTCCAAAAGTAAACCAACCCCTCGGACTGCTACGAAAAACACCATCGGATTTCAAGGTAGCACGATCTAATTCAAAAATTTCACCCAATTGAGCACGTCTAGCATATTTTTTCACAGTAGCAGGATCACTATAACTGACTCCATTGAGTTCACCGCCATAGAACTCAACAGTTACACCTACTTGTTCGACACTATATTTCGATTCTGCCCTTCTAAAAGGAACATCGGCTCTAACAATTCCGTCTCCGTCTAACAAAACAACAGGAAATGTTTCAAAAAAAGTAGGCATACGACGTACAAAAAGTTCACGCCCTTCTTTATCTCTAAAGATAGGGTGTCCTAACCAACCGACAGCTATTCCATCCCCGCTGTCCATTGAACCCGCTCTGAATAATCCCCCTTTTGCCGGATTATTGCCGATGTAATCATAAAAAGCTAATTTTTCAGGAATTTTAGACCAAGCTTCAGATAAACTTTGATTTTCTGCTAGCCCAGTACTAACTCTTCGATATATTTCTTGTTGGAAGTATCCTTGATCCCATTGATAACGAGTGGGACCAAATAATTCAATCGGGGTAGTTGCTGAACCATACCACATAGTTCCAGCAACTACAAAAGCTGCAAAAAAGACAGCAGCGATACTACTGGAAAGGACAGTTTCAATATTTCCCATGCGTAATCCTTTGTATAAACGTTGGGGCGGACGGACACTAAGATGGAATAGACCCGCCAATATGCCTAAAGTTCCTGCTGCAATATGATGAGAGGCTATTCCTCCCGGAACAAAAGGATCAAAACCTTCCACACCCCATGCTGGATTTACAGCTTGTACCCTTCCCGTTAGTCCATAAGGATCAGATACCCATATTCCGGGACCATACAATCCTGTTACATGAAATGCGCCAAAACCAAAACAAGCCACCCCTGAGAGAAATAAATGAATTCCAAAGATCTTGGGCAAATCCAAAGAGGGTTTTCCTGTACGTTCATCACAAAAAATTTCTAGATCCCAATAGACCCAATGCCAGATAGCTGCTAAAAAGCACAAGCCAGAAAACACAATATGTGCACTAGCCACACCTTCGTAACTCCAAACACCCGAGTTCATTAGAGTACCCCCTGTGATACTCCAACCACCCCATGAATTGGTTATTCCTAAACGAGTCATGAAGGGTATAACGAACATACCTTGTCTCCACATTGGATCAAGAACAGGATCAGAGGGATCAAAAACAGCTAATTCGTATAGAGCCATCGAACCAGCCCAACCAGCAACCAGAGCTGTATGCATTATATGGACAGAAATCAAACGGCCGGGATCATTCAATACGACCGTATGAACACGATACCAAGGCAAACCCATGGAAATACCCCCCTTTTTTAATTAAGAAATAGACGCTTTGTAAATGTAACTTTATTGCACTTTAAAAAAAAATATACTATGGAACTTATTTTTTTAGTGGATTATCTCGGGGAAAGGATTAATATTTGTTATATTCTTTTAGTAAGAATGTCTTTTAATAATAATGGAACAATTTTGTTCGTAGAAACAAAAAGAAGCAGATTTATTCTACACCCGATAAGTACCAATACGCAATGGTCGGGTGTTGATAGCATTTTATATGAGAAACTACATCTAGGTTTGTTCATCATCCAAAATAAAAAACACCTATTTGAAACAAATTTTCTTTATTCATTTTATTCATTCTGTCTTCCTTTTTTATGAACTTATTTTTTTTTATCTATGGATAAAATATGATAAAAGAGAAAATATTATTAAGACAATAAACCTACTTTTACGCTTTCATATTAAAGTGAGATATAGTACTTTATTTTTGTTTCATTTAATGCCTGTTGGTGTTCCACAAGTACCTTTTCGAAATCCTGGAGACGAAGATGCATCGTGGGTTGACGTATAGTGCGACTTGTCGGATATATTTGGTTATACGGTATTTCCCCGTTCTCTTCCCCAAATTGAGATATCCCCCCTTTCGTCCAAGAAAGATTGATTGAATCATCAAAAATTTGGAGCGTGAAATGCAATGAAGAAAATTAGAAGAAAAATCTATTTTTTAGGGGCTATACAGATTAATATTACAATTTTTTAGAATAATTTATGGTTGCCTTGGTTCAAACAATAAAATGAAGTATCCAGGCTCCGTTTAGAAAAAACCAATTGATAATATATCTATGATTTCTACTTAAAATATCATATTATAGAAATAAATATAAGTGATCTCAAACTGTTAATAAATTGAGTAATATGATGAATGCATTAAATATTTACTATTTGGCGGAAGACATAAATAAATTTAAAAATCGTAGCAAAAAGACGTAGTATTCGGGCATTTGGCCTATATATGCAAATCAAAAATGATCAGATTTTTACTCGGAGTAGAGCATAAACCTAAAAGAATTCAAGAAGACCGTTCAGGAACAAGAAAATTACATCGTGATTTGGATTAAATTCCGATGAAAGAATACATCAATGAAAAGTTAGTCCGATAAGTTAAGTTTAGTGAATTTTTTTCTTTATTATTTATAATAAAGAAAAAAACTCGAATCTACACATTGATTCTTTTTTTTAGCGATTTGTATTGAGCCGTATGCCTTAAAAGATGCATGTACGGTTCCGAAAGGGATACAATTTTATCTCACTCAACCGACTTTATCGAGAAAGATTACTTTTTTTAGGCCAAGAGGTTGATGACGAGATCTCGAATCAACTTGTTGGTCTTATGATATTTCTCAGTATAGAGGACGATACCCCAGATCTATATTTGTTTATAAACTCTCCCGGAGGGTGGGTAATACCTGGATTAGGTATTTTTGATACTATGCAATTTGTGCAACCAGACGTACAAACAATATGCATGGGATTAGCCGCTTCAATGGGATCTTTTATTCTGGTCGGAGGAGAAATAACCAAACGTCTAGCATTCCCTCACGCTTGGCGCCAATGAGTTTTTTATTTGATTTGAGAGAAAAAAGAAGACAAGACTATGCCTTCGCGATATATGAAATATGAATATTAAGTAATAATAGCATGGCACTTAGAATTCGATAGGAAATTTTTTTCCAAAATTGTTAAATTTTGTATCGAAAGAGTAGTATGAGATAGGGGGTATTTCCTATTTTATCTGATATATCAGGAGAACCATTCTAGCGCGACAAACTTTTTAGTTTTCACACCGAAAAACTCTTAAAAATATATATATTATTCTGAAAGAATACGAAATTTATTTTTATTTGAAAAAAAAAAAGAAACTTTGGGATTGCTAAATAACAGACAAAATTAATATATAAAGCAACGGAACCATCGTAGTATTTTTTTAACTACCACAAAAAGAAAGGTGGTTATTGGATCATTTACCTATGTGAATATGATAAAGCCTCTAATTTATTGTATATTTCTTCGTATATTTCTTGTATATTTCTTCGTATATTTCTTCAATGTAAAATAAAAAAGGTATATGTATATAAAGTGAATTCCATTGTAGGAGCCGTATGCTATGTGCAAAAGATGCTTGTAAAGATGCTTGTACGGTTATTCAATTCTATCTTTTTATTTTTATTATATTTATAATATTTTTATTTTTGCCTTTCATCAAGCAAGATATAATAATAATTTATTATGTTATTTCATATGTTATTTCATCAGGGTAATGATCCATCAACCTTCTACTTCTTTTTATGAGTCACGGACGGAAGAATTTATCCTGGAAACGGGAGAACTACTGAAGCTACGCGAAACCCTCACAAAGGTTTATGTACAAAGAACGGGCAAACCTTTATGGGTTGTTTCCGAAGACATGGAAAGAGATGTTTTTCTGTCAGCAACAGAAGCCCAAGCTCACGGACTTGTTGATCTTGTAGCGGTTGAATAAAAAATAAGAGGATTTCACGCAAGTATGAAAGAAATTTGATATTTTATCTTCGTACCAGGTTTAATACACTATTCTAAATATTCTATCAATACATTAATAAAAAATAATTCATAATTATCCGGTTAGGATCGATCTAAACCATCCAATTATGTATCTGATTCAACATGCCAACTATTAAACAACTTATTAGAAACACACGACAGCCAATCAAAAATGTCACGAAATCCCCCGCTCTTGGAGGATGTCCTCAGCGACGAGGAACATGTACTAGGGTGTATGTGCGACTCGGTCAGATCAATGGACTAGCGAAAAGAAAACAATTGATCCAGTATAAGTGATCAGTAACAGTGAATAGGATAGAAGAAGACCATTCACTATATGAAAAATTAAAATATCTAAAAAAGATATATCATATCCTTCGATTGTGGTATCAAATTAATTTATGGTTGAAATTAGTACAAATCCAATCAATTACGTTTTTAATTTAAAATGAGAAAGAATTCCCCATTAGTAGCAAATGGTATTCATTAAGCAGGGAAATCCTATTTAAAAAGGAGAAAGATTATGCCCTTAACTCTTGACTCCTGCAAGAACGGACTAACAAGGTCAGCTACTCAGCAAATCTTCATAATTAAATAAAATACCGTTACTGTTATAGGTAAGTCTCGTTGTGAAAGACCTATTACTGGATAACGATGGGTAGAGCCACAAAAGTGTGAACTGTACAAGTTAACAATACCATTGATTAAATGAAATGAGGGAAGGGGCTCCGGTGTATAGAGAGGGCCTCACCGTTTAAGAAGCAACCATAGAAACGATGGAAACCACTATACCTATTTCTATTTACTACTTTTTTGATACCCAGTATCAATACAATTTATTATTCTTATTTCGAGCCGAGAAGCCTCTAAAAAGAAATAAAAAATCGTGGTCGGGAAGGTTATAGTAGCAAAAGCCATTTGAGTTTTTATTTTATATATTGGAAGAATTCGTTTTGTTATTAATAGAAAGAAAATAACTGAAAGAAAAGAAATCAATTAGTTATTCATCAAAGTTTCATTTATTTATTCAATGACTAGAATTAAACGAGGATATATAGCTCGAAGACGTAGAACGAAAATGCGTTTATTTGCCTCAAGTTTTCGAGGGGCTCGTTCAAGACTTTCTCGGACTATTACTCAACAGAAAAAAAGAGCTTTGGTTTCGGCTCATCAAGATAGAGGTAGGCAAAAGAGAGATTTTCGTCGTTTGTGGATTACTCGGATAAATGCAGTAATCCGATCCAATAAACTATACTATTGTTATAGTACATTAATACACAATGTGTACAAGGAGCAGTTGCTCCTTAACCGTAAAATACTTGCACAAATAGCTATATTAAATAGGAATTGTATTTATATGATTTCCAATGAGATCTTAAAATAAGATAATTAAGTAGATTGGAAGAAATCCATTGTCATTTTTAATGAAGTTCCTTCGAAAGTGAATTCGGGAAGGTAGAGTAGAAATTAGTATGATAAAATAGGATATAATATGATAAAGCCGTCACAATGAACAAAAACGTTCAATAAAATTAAATAAAAAAAGATTTATTCTTT